ATATTATTATTGGATTTTTTAGTACTGAAAAATTGTGTTAAAAACTTAATAGAAAATTTTAGGCTAATATTTGGAAAATTATGTGGTAAATAAATGGGATGTGTATGTATATATATATATATAACGCGGATGGCTAGCTCTCATCTCAACTTGTTAGTCGGTACGTTCTCGAGCCTTCCTTGGTTTCGGGGTTTGACAAGGAAAAACAGGATTCGCTGAGCGTAGGGGGTAAGGGGGTTTGTCGCGCAAAAGCCAAAAGGGGGGGCGTATATATAAGGATTAGTTGAGGAAAAAATAATATATTATGCACTTGAGATAAACATATGTAATTCTTAAGTTATGTCTTTCATTGATTAACCTAGTTTAATTCTAGCAAGGAAATATACAACCTTGATATATGTATTGAGCCTGCACTCTGAAATGCAAAGTGAAAGGAAACCAAAAAAAGAGAACCCCTATGCATATAAAAGAACGCTCGGCATGTTGGGTAACGAGGAGTGTGCATAACACCATCAATCATATGCCAATGTAGTTATCCGAAATTGGATTTTACAGTTGTGTACCTGAAATAGGAACCAGATACCAGGAATAGTTCACAGTGTGCGACCCCCACATTTTGTGTCCCTGATTCTATCATGAATAGAAAGCCTTAATGTAGACCGGTTGGTGGTCTCTTACTACATTAATATGTTTAATATAAACCTTAACTGAATCTTCGAGGAAAAATGTGAGGACCAATTATAAGGGAACAATATATTTCCCGGGTTAAAATAAATTATTTCTGAGTTTTAATTATTTGGTTTATGCACGTCTTAATTTTTAGTACCTGCTTTTAGGTTAAAATAAATGAATGGTGATAATACATATATAGTACTAATGCATTATGTAATATTATACATAATATGTACTATACCATATAGGTTACTACCAGAAGATGGTTTAATTTAGAATTCTGGCTTTGGGAGCCAGGGGTGGGAGTTAAAATCTCTCTCTTCTGGGCGCTAGGGGGGAATTTAACCCCCGATCTTCGGATTACAAGACCGATGCTTTCATGCTAAGCTACTAGGGCAAGCTCATTTTAGTGCTTTATTTTCCATTCATCCTGCTAGTGGCATAAGAATTAGGAATAGTGCAAAATAGAGGATGGATGCAATTTGTCCAATAATGATATAAGGGTGTTCTACAGGCATGCCTCCAATTCATGTCAGGATAATCATATCTGCTACTAGGGCCCAGAATAAGAATTGGGTAATGGGGCGGAATGTTAGTCCTCGTTGTTTTGAGGTGTGTAATATGGGCACTACTATTAGGATTAAAATAGAGAATAGCAATGCGAGTACCCCCCCCAGTTTGTTTGGGATGGACCGGAGAATGGCGTAGGCAAATAGGAAATATCATTCTGGCTTAATATGGGGTGGAGTAACTAATGGGTTTGCTGGGGTGAAATTCTCTGGGTCTCCTAATAGGTTGGGAGAAAATAATGCTAGGGATGTAAGGGCTAGTAGTATTATAATAAACCCCAGGAGATCTTTATAAGAAAAGTACGGGTGGAAAGAGATTTTGTCTGCGTCGGAGTTGAGCCCGGCCGGGTTGTTCGACCCCGTCTCGTGTAAAAATAGAAGATGTAGGATGGTTGCGGCGGCGACTACAAATGGGAAAAGGAAGTGGAATGCGAAGAATCGTGTTAGCGTTGCGTTGTCGACTGAGAAGCCACCTCAAATTCATTGTACAAGGGTGTCTCCTATATAAGGTACTGCTGATAATAGATTTGTAATTACTGTCGCCCCCCAGAATGATATCTGGCCTCATGGGAGTACGTAACCCACAAAGGCGGTTATTATGACGAGCAGAAGAAGGATCACCCCCACATTTCAAGTTTCCTTATAAAGGTAGGATCCATAGTAGAGGCCCCGGGCGATGTGCATATAAATGCAGATGAAGAAGAACGATGCCCCGTTAGCGTGTAGATTACGAATGAGTCAGCCGTAATTTACATCTCGGCAAATGTGTACTACTGATGAGAATGCGGTTGAAATATCGGAGGTGTAGTGTATGGCTAGAAATAGCCCAGTTAGGATTTGGATAATTAGGCATAGTCCTAGGAGGGATCCAAAGTTTCATCATGCAGAAATATTAGAGGGAGTTGGAAGATCAACGAGTGCGTCGTTGGCGATTTTTATTAGCGGGTGAGTTTTGCGTAGGCTTGCCATTATTGTTCTTGTAGTTGAATTACAACGGTGGTTCTTCAAGTCATTGGTTTCGGTTAAAGTCCGAGCGAGAATTATGACCTATTTTATGTTTTTGTTATTAATAGCTTTAGTTGTGGGCTTGATCGCTGTTGCTTCTAACCCTACTCCTTATTTTGCTGCTTTAGGATTAGTAGTTGCGGCGGGGGTAGGGTGTGGAATTTTAGTTGGCTGTGGGGGCTCTTTTTTGTCTTTGGTCCTATTTTTAATTTATTTGGGGGGGATGCTTGTGGTGTTTGTTTATTCAGCGGCCCTGGCTGCTGAGCCTTTTCCAGAGGCCTGAGGGAGTCGGTCTGTGGCTGGGTATGTACTGATTTATTTGACGGGGGTCATTATGGTGGCGAGCATGTTTTGAGGGGGGTGATATGAGGGTTCTTGAGGGGCTATCGATGGTTTGAAGGAATTTTCTATGTTGCGTGGAGACGTGAGTGGCGTGGCTGTTATATATTCTTTTGGTGGAATACTATTAGTAATTTGTGCCTGGGTGCTACTTTTAACTTTGCTTGTAGTGTTGGAGCTTACTCGGGGGCTGAGTCGTGGGGCTTTACGGGCAGTTTAAATAAGGGTCAGTAGGATTGCGAGGGCTAATGTTAACAGAAAAATAGTTAAATATGTTTTAATTATACCCTGCTGAATGTCGCTTGTAATTTTCGATATAGTTATTTGGGTTAGGGCTAGTCCTTTTGGGCCCGTAATTTCGAGTCATGTCTGATCAAACTTGGTGGCAATTGATTGTCCTAATACTAGATTAAGCTTTGGTGGAAGTCGGTGGATGGTGGCAGGGAAATAACCTAATATATTTGAGAAGTGATGGAGGGAAATTGTGGGTTTAATTTTAATTTGTTTGTTGGTTATGGCTGTGAGTTCTATGGCAATTAATAGTCCAATAATGGTTACTATGAGAGCTGTTAATTTCAGGGAGGTGGGCATTGTCATGATGGGAGTTTTTGAAGGGAGGAAATTGGATGTAATAATAAGTCCTGCGATGATACTTCCTCAGGCGAGTCGTTTAATTGGATTAATTACTAATGGGTTATTTTCATTAATCGGGGGGAGGGGGAGAAATCGGGGGGACCCCATGGTTACAAAGAATACTACTCGGAAGCTGTAGACTGCGGTGAAGGAGGTGGCAATTAGTGTCAGGGTCAGGGCCCAGGCGTTAAGGTATGAGGTGTTTAGGGCTTCAATGATGGCGTCTTTTGAAAAGAATCCGGCGAGGAATGGAGTTCCTGTCAGTGCCAGGCTGCCAATTGTGAGGTAGGTTGAGGTGGCTGGCATGAGGTTGTGGAGGCCTCCCATTTTTCGGATGTCTTGTTCGTCGCCTAGGCTGTGAATAATTGATCCGGAGCATAAGAACAGTATAGCTTTAAAGAAGGCGTGTGTACAAATATGAAGGAATGCTAATTGTGGCTGGTTTAAACCAATTGTAACCATTATTAAGCCTAATTGACTAGATGTTGAGAAGGCTACAATTTTTTTAATATCATTTTGGGTGAGGGCACAGGTGGCTGTAAACAACGTGGTAAGTGCTCCTAGGCAGAGGCAGATTGTTAGCGCTAATTTATTGTCCTCTATAAGTGGGTGCAGGCGAATCAGTAGGAAGATGCCTGCGACAACTATTGTGCTTGAGTGGAGTAAGGCAGATACTGGGGTAGGGCCCTCCATGGCAGAGGGAAGCCAGGGATGTAGGCCAAACTGGGCCGATTTTCCTGTTGCTGCAAGGATAAGCCCAACTAGAGGAACCGTTATGTCAAAGCTTTTTGATAAAAAGAAAACTTGTTGAATTTCTCAAGAGTTAAGGTTTATTGCAAACCAGGCCATGCTTAGGATTAGTCCAATGTCCCCCACTCGGTTATAGATGACGGCCTGAAGGGCTGCTGTATTAGCATCTGCTCGTCCATATCATCACCCAATTAGTAGAAATGACATGATTCCAACTCCCTCTCAGCCAATAAATAGTTGAAATATATTGTTGGCTGTGACTAGGGTAATTATGGCTACTAAAAATAGGAGCAGATATTTGAAGAACCGGCCCATGTTTGGGTCTGAGTGTATATACCATAATGCAAATTCTAAAATTGACCAGGTAACGTAGAGGGCGATGGGGATAAAAATGAGAGAGTAGTGGTCAAATTTAAAGCTAATATTGGTGTCAAATATATGTGTATTTATTCAATGTCAGTTTGTAGTAATGCTTTCTACTCCCTGATCTAAGAAAATCATAAGTGGTAATAAGCTGATGAAGAAAGAAGTGCTGACGGCGGTTTTAACATGTGTATTTGCTCATCCCGCCTCTTGTGGTTTTGGGTTTAGTGTTATGAGTAATGGGGTTATAAGAATTGTAATGACTAGAATTAGTGAGGAGGATACGATTAGGGTTGTTGAATTCATAGCTCCCACTTGGACTTGCACCAAGAGTTTTTGGTTCCTAAGACCAATGGATGACTATTATCCTTCAGAAGCGTAAGGAAGCCGCGGATTTTAACCGTGGGGCGTAAGAATTAGCAGTGCTTATTGATTCATATCCTTCCTTGGTGAATAAGGGGATTTTAACTCCTGTTTCTAGAATCACAATCTAACGTTTTAGTTAAACTATACTTACTAGTAACATCAGCCCCACATGAGTTCTGGCTTTGTTACAAGGAGTAAGACTGGGATTAGGTGAAGGGCTATTAATAGGTGCTCTCGGGTGTGGAAGGGTGAGAGCTTTGTAATGTGGCTGGGCGTTGGCCCTCGTTGAGATATTAAATATATATATAGGGAGTAGCCTGCAGTAATTAAAGTCCCCATGCCTGTGAGTGCAATGGTTCAAGGAGATCAATTAAATAGTGTTGTAATAATTATGAGCTCCCCCATCAGGTTGGGTAATGGGGGTAATGCCAGGTTAGCCAGGTTAGCAATAAATCATCAGGCTGCTGTTAATGGGAAGATTATTTGCAGGCCACGGGCGAGAATTATGGTTCGACTATGGGTTCGTTCATAGGCTGTGTTGGCCAAGCAGAATAATATTGAGGACACTAATCCGTGGGCGATTATTAAAATAATAGCCCCTGAGAACCCTCAGGGGGTTTGAATTAAAATGCCGCCTGCTACAAGCCCTATATGACTAACAGATGAATAAGCAATTAGGGACTTAAGATCTGTTTGCCGAAGGCAAATTGACCCCGTTATGATAATGCCCCATAATGCTAGGACAATAAATGGATATATTAATTCTTTGGATAATGGCTCTAATATAATTATTATCCGTATTATTCCATATCCGCCCAATTTTAATAATACAGCTGCTAGTACTATAGACCCCGCGACGGGGGCTTCAACGTGTGCTTTAGGCAGTCAGAGGTGTACGCCATAAAGTGGCATTTTTACCAGAAATGCGATTAAGCAGCCGGCTCATCAGATTTTATGGCCCCATGAGTTTATTAGTAACGGTTGGGAATACTGAATTACTAATATAGATAGCGTTCCTGTAGATTGTTGGAGGAGGAGCAGGGCGACTAGTAGTGGTAGGGAGCCTGCTAGTGTATAAAATAGAAAGTAGGTCCCTGCGTTGAGGCGTTCGGTTTGATTACCCCATCGGGTAATAATAATTAGGGTTGGAATTAGTGTGGCTTCAAATATAATATAAAATATAATAATTTCTGTGGCACCGAAGGCTATAATAAGGAAGGCCTGTAGTGAGGCCAGGAGTGTAATGTAGAGGCGTTGTCGGGCAATTGGTTCGGAATTAATATGGTTTTGGCTGGCGAGGACTATTAGCGGAAGGAGTCAACAAGTTAGTACTAAGAGGGGGGTTGAGAGGGGGTCTGTGGCTAAATATAAATTTGATGTGGCTCACCCGGCTTCTGATGTTCATTTTAGTCATGTGAGACTAATAAGGGCGATCAGTAAGCTATGGGCGGTTGTAGTCGTTCATAATCATTTGGGGGAGGCTAATCAGATTGTTGGAAATAGTATGATAGTGGGAATTAATACTTTTAACATTGTAAGAGGTTAAGGTTTTGTAAACGATCAGTTCCGTGGGTCCGGGCCGTGGCTACCAGGAGTGCAAGGCCTGTGCTTGCTTCACAGGCGGAGAAGGCTAATAGCAGCATAGGGGCGGTGGAGAAACTTGTTGATTCAAATTGTAATGTTCATAAGGCTAATGCAATGAACAGGGATAATATTATGCCTTCCAGGCATAATAGTGCGGAGAGTAGGTGGGTGCGGTGAAACGTTAGTCCTATTAACCCTAAAATAAATGCAGAACTAAAACTGAAGTGTGCCGGTGTCATAAGGGGGCTGTGGGTTTAAACCACAATTTTCTGAGCCGAAATCAGAGGTCTTGATTTGGACTAACTCCCTATTCTGCTCATTCTAGGCCGCCCTGGGTTCATTCATAAATTAGGCCCAGGGTTAATAAAATTAGGACTGTGGTAGCTCAAAAGAATGTTCCAGTGGGGTTTTGGAGTTGGTTTCCTCATGGCAGGGGGAGAAGGAGAGCAATTTCCAGATCAAATAAAAGGAACAGGATAGCCACTAGAAAAAACCGCAGGGAAAAAGGTAGGCGGGCAGATCCTAATGGGTCAAACCCGCACTCATAAGGGGATAATTTTTCTGCATCTGGGTTTATTTGGGGCAGTCAGAAAGATACAATTGCTAGAATTGAAGATAGTAGTATTGTAATAGTAAAGACGGTTATGATCAAATTCATTATCTTTCCCTGGGATTTAACCAAGACTAAATGATTGGAAGTCATTTGTACTAACTTTAATACTAGAAAGATTATGAGCCTCATCAATAGATGGATACGTAGAGGAATAATCATACTACGTCAACAAAGTGCCAATATCAGGCGGCGGCCTCAAAACCGAAGTGGTGCTCGGACGTAAAATGGTATTGGATTTGACGGAGGAGGCACACGGCTAGGAAGCTGGACCCAATAATGACATGTAATCCGTGAAATCCTGTAGCCACGAAGAATGTAGAGCCGTATACCCCGTCAGCGATTGTAAATGGTGCTTCATAATATTCTATGGCTTGAAGGGCAGTAAAATATAGTCCTAGTAAAATTGTAAGGGCGAGGGACTGAATGGCCTGTTTTCGCTCGCCCTCCATAATGCTGTGATGGGTTCACGTGACTGTTACACCCGATGCTAAAAGTACGGCGGTATTAAGGAGGGGGACCTCGAAGGGATCCAGTGTAATAATTCCTGTTGGGGGTCAGCATCCCCCCAGCTCGGGCGTTGGGGCTAGACTTGAGTGGTAAAAAGCTCAGAAAAATCCGAGAAAGAAAAATACCTCAGAGGTAATAAATAGAATTATCCCGTATCGTAGTCCTTTCTGTACCGGGGGCGTATGGTGGCCTTGGAAGGTCCCTTCTCGAATAATGTCGCGTCATCATTGGAGTATTGTGAGTAATAAAAGAATTACCCCGAGGGTTATTAATGTTGTTGAGTGGAAGTGAAACCAGATTGCTAGGCCGGATGTTATTAATAGAGCACCGACGGCTCCGGTTAGTGGTCATGGGCTTGGATCAACCATATGATATGCATGCGCTTGGTGGGCCATTAAACGTTTTCTTGCAGGTAGAGACTTAGAAGCAGTACAAATACATAGGCTTGGATTATTGCCACAGCAACCTCTAAAAGGGTTAAAAGGAAAAGGATGGCAGCGGTAAGAATTGCCACTGTTGGCATCATTGATATTAAGACGAAAACGGCTGTGGCAATAAGTTGAATTAATAAGTGACCTGCAGTTAAATTGGCGGTAAGTCGAACTCCTAGGGCGAGGGGTCGGATAAATAGGCTAATTGTTTCAATAATAATTAATACGGGAATTAGTGGAATGGGTGTTCCTTCTGGCAGAAGATGTCCTAGGGCAATTGTTGGTTGATTTCGTATCCCAATAATTACTGTGGCAAGTCAAAGTGGTACAGCAAATCCTATATTTAGGGATAATTGTGTTGTGGGTGTAAAGGTATATGGGAGGAGGCCTAGCATATTAATAGTAATAAGAAACACTATTAAAGAGGTTAGTAGAAGTGCTCACTTGTGTCCTCCTACATTCAAGGGCGTTATTAGCTGATTAGTAAATCGGTTAATGAATCATGTTTGGGTCGTAATAAGTCGGTTGTTAATTCATCGTGGCGAGGAAGTTGGGAAGAGTATTCAGGGCAATGTGATTGCAATAGCAATGAGTGGGATTCCTAGGAAGGACGGACTTGCAAATTGATCAAAGAAGCTTGTTATCATGGTCAGTCTCAGGATTCGGTTTTGTGTTTTTTTCCATTTATTGGTGTTGGTTCATTTGGTGTAGTGTAATTTAAGATCTTGGTTGGAATGACAGTAAGGAAGATAATTCATGAAAATACTAGGACCGCAAATCAAGGGTCGGGGTTTAATTGGGGCATTTCACTAGAGGTGGTCGGTAAGCACCAAACTTTGGCTTAAAAGGCCAACGCTTTATCCAATAATTAGCTTTCTAATGAGGCGTCTTCTAGCATTAATGATGATCAGCTTTCAAAATGTTCTAGTGGGACTGCTTCGACTACAATGGGCATAAAGCTGTGGTTAGCGCCACAGATTTCAGAGCACTGTCCATAAAATACGCCCGGACGTGAGGTAATAAAGGCTGTTTGGTTTAGTCGCCCTGGCACTGCATCTATTTTTACGCCTAAAGATGGGACGGCTCAAGAGTGTAAAACATCTTCGGCGGAGACTAGGACTCGGATGGGGGATTCCATGGGGACTACCATTCGATGGTCTGTTTCTAGTAGTCGAAATTGGCCGGGAACGAGGTCTTGGGTGGGGATTATGTAAGAGTCAAAGCCTAAGTCCTCATAGTCTGTATATTCATAACTTCAGTATCATTGATGTCCCATAGCCTTAATTGTTAGGTGGGGGTCATTAATTTCGTCTATAAGATACAAGATTCGAAGGGATGGTAGGGCAATTAAGACCAAAATGACAGCCGGTAAAATAGTTCATACAATTTCGATTTCTTGTGAATCTAGGATATATTTGTTAGTGAGCTTGGTTGAAACCATTGCAATAATAATATAAAGTACTAAGGTACTAATTAAAAACACGATTATTAAGGCGTGGTCATGGAAGTGAAGAAGTTCTTCTATAACGGGTGATGCCGCGTCTTGGAATCCTAGTTGTGTGGGATGTGCCATTAAGTCTTGAGTTTAAGACATACAGGGATTTAACCTGTAACTTCACCTTGACAAGGTGTTGTAATATGCATATTTTACTAATGTCTTTAGAAGAAAGTGACAGAATGGTTATGTGACTGGCTTGAAACCAGTATACGGGGGTTCAATTCCTTCCTTTTTTATTAGTTTGATTGAACTTGAACAAATGCTGGCTCTTCGAATGTATGATATGGAGGAGGGCAGCCATGGAGTCATTCTACGTTTGTTGTGGTTAATTCTACTGAGGATACTTCTCGTTTGGCGGCGAAGGCCTCTCAGAGAATAAATAAAAATATAATTACTGCTACTAGGGAAATAAGGGATCCGATGGATGATACTGTATTTCACAGGGCATAGGCGTCGGGGTAATCAGAATAGCGTCGTGGCATTCCTGCTAAACCTAGAAAATGCTGAGGGAAAAATGTGAGGTTGACGCCAATAAATATTACTCCGAAGTGAATTTTTGTTCAAGTGTCGTTTAGGGTAAACCCGGTAAACAGGGGGAATCAGTGTACAAAGGCTGCTATGATAGCGAATACGGCACCCATTGACAGTACATAATGGAAGTGTGCGACTACGTAGTAGGTGTCATGAAGAACAATATCAAGTGAAGAGTTGGCCAAGACAATTCCTGTTAAGCCCCCAACTGTGAAGAGGAAAATAAATCCCAGGGCTCACAATATGGGTGTTTCTCATTTAATAGACCCCCCGTGGAGTGTGGCTAATCAGCTAAATACTTTTACGCCTGTTGGGATAGCAATAATTATTGTTGCGGATGTAAAGTATGCACGAGTGTCTACGTCTATTCCGACAGTAAATATGTGGTGGGCCCATACGATAAATCCGAGAAGACCAATAGCTATTATAGCTCAAACTATTCCCATATAACCGAATGGCTCTTTTTTGCCTGAATAGTAGGCTACGACGTGCGAAATAATCCCAAATCCTGGTAGAATGAGAATGTAAACCTCTGGGTGGCCGAAGAATCAGAATAGGTGTTGATATAAAATTGGGTCTCCTCCCCCCGCCGGGTCAAAGAATGTGGTGTTAAGATTTCGGTCTGTGAGGAGTATTGTAATTCCGGCAGCTAATACTGGTAATGATAAGAGAAGAAGTACGGCTGTTACGAGCACGGCTCAGACAAATAGGGGCGTTTGATATTGAGAAATGGCTGGGGGCTTCATGTTAATAGTTGTGGTAATAAAGTTAATCGCCCCTAAAATTGATGATACACCTGCGAGATGGAGTGAAAAAATTGTTAGGTCTACTGATGCGCCTGCATGGGCGAGGTTGCCTGCAAGTGGTGGGTATACTGTCCATCCTGTCCCGGCCCCAGCCTCAACACCAGAGGAGGCTAGCAGCAGGAGAAAAGAAGGGGGGAGGAGTCAGAAGCTTATATTATTTATTCGGGGAAATGCTATATCTGGCGCTCCAATTATTAGTGGAACGAGTCAGTTTCCAAAGCCCCCAATAAGGATTGGTATTACTATAAAGAAAATTATAACAAAGGCATGAGCGGTAACAATAACATTATAAATTTGGTCATCACCCAAGAGTGATCCGGGCTGGCTCAGTTCGGCTCGAATAAGGAGGCTTAGGGCGGTCCCCACTATTCCGGCTCAGGCACCAAATACAAGATAAAGGGTACCAATGTCTTTGTGGTTCGTAGAAAAGAATCAGCGTGTAATTGCCACAGGTAGGGTAGCCGAGTGTTTAGGCGGCGGGTTGTAGCCCCGAAGACAGAGGTTTAAGCCCTCTCTCTATCACAGCCTCGTGGTGAAGATACACGTTGGATTGCAAATCCAGAGACGTAGATTAATAGTCTGCCGGGGCTTTTCCCGCCTTACCAGGCCATAGGCGGGAAAAGTAGATGGATGCTCGCTGGCTTGGGCGCTTAGCTGTTAACTAAGAGTTTGTAGGATCGAGGCCTTCCCATCTAGTAAGGCCTTAGTTTAATAAAAACACCTGATTTGCAATTAGGAAATGCAAGATAGGCTCTTGTAGGTCTTATCAGGGATTAGAAGATTTTCACTTCTACTTAGGGCTTTGAAGGCCCTTGGTCTAAATGTTATCCTAAATCCCTGAGGGGTTTAGGTGGTTAATATAAGAATTGCTGGGGTCATCGGTAGAAGCCCCAGGGCAATTACAGTAAATAGCGCTGATGGTAGGGAGAATTGGGTGGTCTGGATGCGCCAGGGGGCTACTGAGTTAACAATATTAGGGGAAATTGTCAGAGTTATTGTGTAACAGAGGCGGAGGTAGAAGTATAGGCTTAATAGGGCAGCTAGGGCCATAATTGTGGCAGTAATGGGAATATTCTGCTTTGTTAGCTCTTGTAGGATTAATCATTTTGGCATAAATCCTGTTAGAGGGGGGAGACCGCCTAGTGATAATAGTACTAGGGCGGTGGTTGTTGCTAAAATTGGGCTTTTCGATCACGTTAGTGCGAGAGTATTAATTTTTGTGGTAGATGCTATTTTGAGGGTGAGGAACATTGCGGATGTTATGAAAATATATGTGCCTAATGCAAGCAGGGTTAGTTGTGGGGCGTGTTGAAGAATAATAATTATTCATCCCATATGTGCAATCGAAGAGTAGGCCAGGATTTTACGTAGTTGTGTTTGGTTGAGGCCGCCCCACCCCCCAATTAAGGCGGATGTAATTCCTAGGGCTGTTAGTAGTAGGGGGTCTGCGGCCTGGGCTATTTGAACAATCAGGGCGAATGGAGCAAGCTTTTGTCAAGTTGATAAAATTAGTCCTGTTAAAAGGTCTAGTCCTTGTAAAACCTCTGGCATTCAGAAGTGCATGGGGGCTAGTCCAATTTTTAGTGCGAGGGCAATAATAATTATGGTGTTGGCAAGGGGGGTGGATATATTATTTATATCTCATTCTCCTGTAATTCAGGCGTTTGTTATGCTTGCAAACATAATTATTGCCGCGGCAGTGGCTTGGGTGAGGAAGTACTTCGTGGTGGCTTCTACCGCGCGGGGGTGGTGGTGTTGGGCTATTAGGGGAATAATTGCTAGAGTGTTAATTTCTAGTCCTATTCAAGCTAGCAGTCAGTGGGAACTAATAAAAGTTAGGGTAGTTCCCAGTCCTAGGCCGAAGAGGAGGGTTGCGAGTACATAGGGGCTCATTGATGGAGGAGGGATTTTAACCGTCATGTTCGGGGTATGGGCCCGAAAGCTTAGTTAGCTGACTTCATCTTAGAAAGTGGTGTAGTGGAAGCACTAAGAGTTTTGATCTCTTGGGCATGGGTTCGACCCCCTTTTTTCTAAGAACTGAGGGGATTTTAACCCCTGTAAGCCACTCTATCAAAGTGGTCCCTGGGTGCTCGGGCACAGTTCCTGAATTATAGTTGTGGTGGGAGGCCTGCTATTGCGATTGGAAGGGCCACGTGCCATAATACTAGGGCCAGGGTTAGTGGGAGGAAATTTTTTCACACCAGGTGCATAAGTTGATCATATCGAAATCGTGGGTATGAGGCCCGCACCCAGAGGAATGTAATGGAGAGGAGGGCGGCTTTAGTCATAAGATTGACTGTTGTTAATTCAGGGATGTTGGGGATTTGGGATGCCCCTAAAAATAATACTGCAGATAAAGTATTTATTAATAGAATATTTGCGTATTCAGCGAGGAAGAATAGGGCAAAGGGTCCTCCTGCGTATTCTACATTAAAGCCTGAAACTAGTTCTGACTCTCCTTCTGTTAAATCAAATGGTGCCCGGTTTGTTTCTGCTAGAGTTGAAATATATCACATTGCGGCGAGGGGTCAGGCAGGGGCTAATAACCAGATGCTTTCTTGGGTAATACTAAATGTTTGTAGGGTATAGCCCCCTGAGAAGATAATTACTGATAGAAGAATTAACCCGAGACTTACCTCATATGAGATTGTTTGTGCTACTGCCCGTAGGGCTCCAATTAAGGCATATTTTGAGTTTGATGCCCAGCCTGACCCAAGAATAGAATAGACTGCAAGGCTTGATAATGCTAGGATAAATAAAACTCCGAGGTTGAGGTCAACTATGGGGTGTGGCATGGGCATGGGTGCTCATAGTGCTAGGGCCAGAGTCAGTGCAAGAATAGGGGCGGCTAAAAATAGAAATGGGGAGGATGTAGAGGGGCGGACGGGTTCTTTAATAAATAGTTTGACTCCATCTGCGATGGGTTGAAGTAGTCCGTATGGTCCAACTACATTTGGTCCCTTTCGTAATTGTATATATCCCAGGACTTTTCGTTCAATAAGAGTTAGGAAGACCACCGCTAATAGGACGGGTACAATGTACGCCAGGGGGTTAATTAAGTGATTTATCAAAGTGTTCAACATAAACTGGGGAGAGGACTTGAACCTCTGGTTTAAAGGGCTTAGGCCTTTCGCAATTTACCATGCTCTGCCACCCCAGTATGTCCTTATTTCGGGCGGTTAAAAAGGGTTTGGCCCCCCTTTACTTAATTTATTTGTCTTCATCAATTAGGGGTGGGGCGTGCTTTAAGTATTGGCCCCTCTTTTCCAATCCTTTCGTACTAGGAAAAGCGGCGTTACAGATAGAAACTGACCTGGATTACTCCGGTCTGAACTCAGATCACGTAGGACTTTAATCGTTGAACAAACGAACCCTTAATAGCGGCTGCACCATTAGGATGTCCTGATCCAACATCGAGGTCGTAAACCCCCTCGTCGATATGGACTCTGGGAGAGGATTGCGCTGTTATCCCTAGGGTAACTTGGTTCGCTGATCGGCTTTATTTGCCGGATCATTTTTGGTCAGATGTTCTGCGGCTTAAAGATGTTTCTTTTGGCTTTAGGGATTTAGCCCATTCCACTCGGAGGCTTGTCTTTCCTCCGTGGTCGCCCCAACCGAAGGTAAAATTTCATTTTCCAGTAGGTTCCTGCTTTTTATTAGTCGCTTGACGTGGTTGAATTTTGTACCTTAAGCTCCAAAGGGTCTTCTCGTCTTGTATATTTATACCCGCTTCTGCACGGATAGATCAATTTCACTGACTGGAAGGGGGAGACAGTTAAGCCCTCGTTTGGCCATTCATACAGGTCTCTATTTAAAAGACAAGTGATCGCGCTACCTTTGCACGGTCAAAATACCGCGGCCGTTGAACTTGTGGTCACTGGGCAGGCTGGACCTCCTATACTCAGTTTAGTTGCAGGAGGCGATGTTTTTGGTAAACAGGCGAGGCTTATGTTTGCCGAGTTCCTTCCCCTTCTTTTAGTCTTTCCCCTAAAATAGCACTCCAGTGTGGGTTTAACGATTTGTTAATTGTGGGCTTTTCTTGATTTTTTTGTTTTTCACAATGCCCTCTTGGGCTGGGTTCGTTAATTTCCAGTGGTTGGTCCGATCTGGTTTACACTTGTGCTTGGAGAAGAGCAGGTCTTCTTGTTACTCATTTTAGCATAATTTCTTCCATGGGTGCATGGGTTGGTCTGATATTTTTAGGGGAGTAAGATTTGTTATCGGTATAATAAATTTTATTCTGTCTGAGCTTTAACGCTTTCTGCTTAGGTGGCTGCTTTTAGGCCCACTAAAACAGCATATCTTATATATTGTGATCTTTATCCTCCTGTGAAGGTTGTATCCTTTGTTAAAGGGGCTGTACCCCCTTTAACTAACTCTCGTACATTTCTCTGCTGTTTTAGTGTTATACTTACTTGGTCGGGGACATACGAGGCTGAACTTCTATCCATTTCTCAGGCAACCAGCTATCACCAGGTTCGGTAGGTCTGTCACTTCTACCCGGAGCTCTCTCCACTCTTTTGCCACAGAGACGGGTTAGCCCTAAATCTAATTAGGCTGTCTCGGGGTAGCTCACCTGGTTTCGGGGTTTCAAACTATAGGGCTCTTTGCTTGAGGGTGCTGGCTAAATCATGATGCAAAAGGTACAAGGTTTAGTCTTTGTTTCTTAGCGCTTATATGGGTTATTTCATTTCTCTTTCAGCCTTCCCTTGCGGTACTTTTTCTATTGCTCTAGGTTGAACCTTTTCCGTCTCCCGTACTCAGGTAAAAAAATGATTTAATTAATGGTGTTAAGTTGTGTCTTGTTATTAATATTGTTGAATTATATTGATTCTTAAGCTAGCTGTTTGGCTCAGGGTGATCCAATTTGCATGGATGTCTTCTCGGTGTAAGTGAGATGCTTAACTAACTCAGCCACGCCCTGGGTTTAATCCAAGTGCACCTTCCGGTACACTTACCATGTTACGACTTGCCTCCCCTTGGTGGTGCTTTAGTATTAGGAATATTTATTGCGTTTTGATAGGAGAGAGTGACGGGCGGTGTGTACGCGCCTCAGAGCCGGGTTCAAAAGGACACTCTGTTTCCTTTTTACTACTAAATCCTCCTTCAAGCACTATTTCATGTTATATATTCGTAATATTCTATAATAGAAAATGTAGCCCATTTCTTCCCACTTCGTGCGCTACACCTCGACCTGACGTATTGGGCTGTGCCCATTTCGCTTACTTTTATACCTTCACAGGGTAAGCTGACGACGGCGGTATATAGGCTGGGATAACCAGAAGTGGTGAGGTTTAGCGGGGGTTATCGGTTCTAGAACAGGCTCCTCTAGGGGGGTCTAAGGCACCGTCAGGTCCTTTGGGTTTCAAGCTGATGCTCGTAGTACCCGGGCGGATGTTTAAAGTTTAATATCTGAGTTTAGGGCTGAGCATAGTGGGGTATCTAATCCCAGTTTGTTTCTCAGCTTTCGTGGGGTCAGGCGGGCATATTAAAGCTACTTTCGTATGATCGGGCTTCGGGCGCCTAGAAGCGTATGACAGCCAAAGGGCCATTTGGCTTTATTGTGCTATTTTCCTTAACCACCCTTTACGCCGTGGCGTTATCAACTTGGGCCCCTCGTTTAACCGCGGCGGCTGGCACGAGTTTTACCGGCCCTAGTAACCCTAACTAAGTCAAGTTTTCACTTATGGCTTAATGTTTATCACTGCTGAATTCCCTTAGGGGTGTGGCTTGGCTAGGCGTCTTGGGCTAAAATTTGTGCCTGATGCCCGCTCCTCGTCCTCGGGCGGAGGATTGAGGGCATACTCACGGGGCTGCGGAGACTTGCATGTGTAAGTTGAGTTAAAGCTGATAATAAGGTCAGGACCAGGTCTTTATGCATGCGGGGTTTTTTAGGACCCATCTTAACATCTTCAGTGTTATGCTTTGCGTTAAGCTACGCTAGC